GAACGTGGAAAATATACCGGATTCGATTGGTCGATTCGAATTGGAATTGTCAAGTCATCCATAACTATTTAGTCAAAACAAGAATGCATTTTGGTCGAACCGCCTAGTTTGCTTTGTTTATTGGTTTATTGTAGAGCATATCTCATTGCAAGATTCAGCGACTGGAATCCGATTTTATTTCCATTATACTTATTTCCATTTTATTTAGTTATTAGTTAGTAGAACCTTCTAACTATATATTACTCTTATACAAATTCTCCTGTTTCTCTTGTTTTTTTCTCTAAAGACGGGGAATTCTAAATTAATTACTTATCTTATTTCTTCTTTAATTAGAAATTCTTTAAAGATTTCTATTTTTTTCTATAAATAGAATCAGGAGGTCTTTATTTTCATTTTTTTTCTTAGTGATTTAGAATAGAACAAGTAATCAAATAGAAGAGAATGTATAGGAATTTCCATCTCAAGATTTAGAAGATCTTGTGTTGGTATATTTCTTTTATTATTATTTTATTATTATTTAATAATAGTATTAGGATTCGAATCCAGGTGGAGGGGTTTTTCTTGGTTGAATACAGAAAAAGAAGACTACCTTTTTTGTGTTGTGCTTCGCTAGGTCGAGGTAAGTAAGGTATACGAAGGAAAAGCCTATTTGACAATGAAAGTGACCAAAGATATTCGTTTTTCAAAAAACTTTAGCTTGTACACAAATACAGCAGACCCTTCCTAAATCCATGTGAATTCCTCTTCGTCGGTTTTCATTTCACCAGGCCCGTGAAATGATTTGACTTCCAAAATTCAATAAGATTGGGGATATCAAAAGAAAGGGAGTTTCACTAATTCTTTTATTGTGGATATGAATATGTAATTCGCCTCCGAAGATTAATGACGAAAGGTTGGTTTGTTTATCTGCAATTGAAAAAATCAATATCGATTGGATCCATTGATATGCGTTTTTTCTTTCATCTGCTTAAACGATTGCCGTGAGTAAACTTATAGGAATAATTGGATTTAACTTAGTTACAAGCAAGAAATAATAATGAAGAAATGAAAAGTATACAATTTTTTCATTTTTTCATTTTTATAGGGCTATACGGACTCGAACCGTAGACCTTCTCGGTAAAACAGATCAAACTTATTATTATTAAAATGATCTGAACTGTTTCAAAGACCCAACATGCATTTTTTTTGCATTGGGCTCTTTCATTAACTGATATTTATATCAGTTAGTCTGCCATTTTTTTTCTTAACAGAAAAAAAGATAAGGAAATGGCTCCATGTGCTCTGATTCATTATTTGGGAGCATTACCAAAGTGTTTCAAAGGTGGGATTATCTTGACGTAGGTCTGTCTCTGGCCTAGATCAACCTAAGTTAAATGAAGTCTCTATCGTTCTGCTTAAAAAATCAAATATGAAACTTCATACACCTTAAAGTTCATATGACGAAAAGAGATTTTTTTGAGGTCCTTATACTCATTATGCCTAGCATTGAATAGACTGGGTATTCACCTTATCAAGATCTCAAATCAATGATGGGGTCTGTTTGGCACCTCCTAAATGGGCGTCCAAATTGGACCGAACCCCTTGTCATGTCAGGCTATGGTTCCCTCAAAGTTATGGAGTAAGACATCGATTTCTCAACAAGATCAATTTTTCTGATTGTATGATGAACTCCCTTGAAAAACATTGGCGCGCGTGTAAACGAGTTGCTCTACCAACTGAGCTATAGCCCTTAGTGCTTGTGATACATATTTTATCATGTAGATAAATTCTTGTCAAGATAAATATTCCATGATCCAACATCAACAATCTTTGAGTGGTATTCCTTAGATTAGTATTGCTTATAAGTAATATGATATTTATAATCCATCGACAGGATGGGTTTCATTTGGTTCTCTTTGGGATGATAAATGACCTACTTAACTCAGTGGTTAGAGTACTGCTTTCATACGGCGGGAGTCATTGGTTCAAATCCAATAGTAGGTAAACCTTATTAGATACCAGAGTCAATGGTATCTAATAAGTTTTACGACCCACCTTTAGTGATATTTATTTTTTGATTTTGTATCTTTTCTATTTCATTTTTGAATTTGAATTTTTGCAGCAGAATTGGATTCTGTTTGATTGTATTTGATTGTATTCACCCGACAGAATCTAAATAGGATTAGAAAGAGAACTTCTTTTTATTATTCGAACGTACCAACTAGTTATGAAATCGGATTGATAGCCTCCACCCGTGTTCTAGCTCGTCGGAGAGCTAGATTTGCCTCAATTTTTTGTCTCCTTCCTTCAGCCTTTTTCACATTAGCTTCCGCTATTTCAAGAGTTTGCTGAGCTTCTTGTGGATCAATGTCACTACCCTTCTCCGCATCATTTACTAAAACAGTGATCTCATTATTGCCTATTCTAGCAAAACCACCCATCAGAGCCATCGTTAACCATTGGTCGTTAAGGCGTATTCTCAAAATCCCTATATCTACAGCTGTGGCAATAGGGGCGTGAT